ACCGCGAGGAGTCGAAGAATTACAGATGACTCTACAAAAAGAGTTTAATTGTATGAACCGAAAACTTAACATTGCTATCAAAAGAATTGCAAAACCTTATGGGAACCCTAATATTCTTGCAGAATTTATAGCCGGGCAATTAAAGAATAGAGTTTCATTTCGAAAAGCAATGAAAAAAGCTATTGAATTAACTGAACAAGCAGATACAAAAGGAATTCAAGTACAAATTGCAGGTCGTATTGACGGAAAAGAAATTGCACGTGTCGAATGGATTCGAGAAGGTAGGGTTCCCCTACAAACCATTCGAGCTAAAATTGATTATTGTTCCTATACAGTTCGAACTATCTATGGTGTATTGGGCATCAAAATTTGGATATTTGTAGACACGGAATAATTTTTAAAATAAATAAAATAATAAAATAAAGTGCTTTCTCTTTATTCTTTTGCTTAAAACTATCAATTAATTTTTAATTCTTTTAATTCTACTTAATTCTTTTAATTCTATAGGGTTGAATAAAAATTCGATTGACAATTTGAGAAAATTGCTATGCTTAGTGTGTGACTCGTTGGTTTTTTTAGGGTTAGGATTAAAAAAGATCAGCCCAGCACCATAGTATGAACTAATAACTATAGAACTAATAACCAACTCATCACTTCGCATTATCTCGATCTAAAGAACCAGTCAAGATGTGATATATCGGTCATATCTTTGTAGCAACTGCAATTTTTGGTTTCTGCAAAAAAAAATCAATCCGATTTTAAGTTGTAAAGCAAAATAGAGAAGAAAGATGTGGATAAATGGAAGGATGAGAGAAAGAGATAAAAAAATATCAATGATATAGAATTCCAATATGTAAGGTTTATAAGTCATCTCATAAAAGGCAGTGTAATAAAGCATCAATACTGATTTTTCCATAACATAATTAAATGACTCTTCTTATAGAAGAAATAGAACAAAACAAAAAAATCAAGAGCTGCGAGCCAATAAAGACTGAGAAGATTGACTCAAGAACTAATTTCATTATGAGCTCCATTGTAAAATTTGGACCTAAGCATTAAGTAAGAAGCGATGGGAACGATGGAAGCTGTGAATGCAAAAGATTTTAGTGAAAAAGGAATCTTAATGATTCACTGGTCGGGATGGCGGAAGGAACCGGAGATCAATTCATCTATTGTAAGAAGTCACGAGACAAGCCGAAAACTTAAATAGAAGAGTCAATATTCGCCCGCGAAAACTTTCTTTTTTTGGATTGCTATATTTGGACGATAAAAATAAAAACAAAAAATTTGTTCTATTTATATTCCAAAATAATAATATGATTTCGAAAATAGAAACTAAAATCTTTAATTATCTATTCAAACAAGATCTAAAAATTATACTAATAGATCAGATGAAATCTCAAAGAATCCCAGTAAATACATGTATATCTTATTTGTTATTAGTTAATTACTTAATTAAGATTCCAAATCTTTTTGATTTTTGAATCCTTTTATTCGCGAGGAGCCGGATGAGAAGAAACTCTCACGTCCGGTTCTGCAGTAGAGATGGAATTCAGAACTAACCATCAACTATAACCCCAAAAGAACCAGATTCCGTAAACAACATAGAGGAAGAATGAAGGGAATAGCTTATCGAGGGAGTCATATTTGTTTCGGTAAATATGCCCTTCAGGCACTTGAACCCGCTTGGATCACATCTAGACAAATAGAAGCCGGTCGACGAGCAATGACACGAAATGCCCGTCGTGGTGGAAAACTATGGGTACGTATATTTCCAGACAAACCAGTTACACTAAGACCCGCAGAAACACGTATGGGTTCGGGGAAAGGATCCCCCGAATATTGGGTAGCTGTTGTTAAACCAGGTCGAATACTTTATGAAATGAGCGGAGTAACAGAAAATATAGCTAGAAGAGCTATTTCAATAGCAGCATCCAAAATGCCTATACGGACTCAATTCATTATTTCGGGATAAAGGATAAAATAAAAAAGTAGAACTAAGAGAAATGAGTCTTGGGTGTGAAAAAAATTTCTTATTTCTTTTTTATTTTTTTCTTTTTATAGACAAATAATATTTCTTTTTTTCTTTGTCCTTTGCATTAAAAGAACAGATTACAAAATGATATGATTCAACCTCAGACCCATTTAAATGTAGCAGATAACAGCGGGGCTCGAGAATTGATGTGTATTCGAATCATAGGAGCTAGCAATCGTCGATATGCTCATATTGGTGACGTTATTGTTGCTGTGATCAAAGAAGCAGTACCAAATATGCCCCTAGAAAAATCAGAAGTGGTCAGGGCTGTAATTGTGCGTACCTGTAAAGAACTCAAACGTGACAACGGCATTATAATCCGATATGATGACAATGCTGCAGTTGTTATTGATCAAGAAGGAAATCCAAAAGGAACTCGAATTTTTGGTGCGATCGCCCGGGAATTAAGACAATTAAATTTTACTAAAATAGTTTCATTAGCTCCTGAGGTATTATAAAACGGGATCGTGATATTTTATAGTGGAATAGTTGTAAGAAATAGATTGTATCTCACGCATATACCTTTAATTATTCAAATTCAAAAACAAATACAAATAAAAAATAAATAAGTAAAAAAAAAAGAAAAACATGTTGATTATATCAAATTTCGAGTCACCAACAATTTTAGTTCATCATGGGTAGGGACACTATTGCTGAGGTAATAACCACTATACGAAATGCTGATATGGATAAAAAAAGAGTGGTTCGAATAACAGCTACTAATATTACCGAAAAAATTATCAAAATACTTTTAAAAGAAGGCTTTATCGAAAACGTGAGAAAACATCGAGAAAACAACAAAGATTTTTTGGTTTTAACGCTGCGACATAGAAGGAATCGGAAAAGACCCTATCGAAATCTTTTAAATTTAAAACGTATCAGTCGACCTGGTCTACGAATCTATTCTAATTATCGACGAATTCCTCGAATTTTAGGCGGGATGGGGATTGTAATTATTTCTACTTCTCGAGGTATAATGACAGACCGAGAGGCTCGGCTAGAAGGAGTCGGCGGAGAAATTTTGTGTTATATATGGTAATCCTTTTAATATACAAATTGGATACAAAACTTACTATTTGTAATTGTAAAAAAAAAAAAAAAAGAAAAGGGACGAGTTGTCTAATATTGTTCCTCCTTCATTAGTTAATACCTCAAGGGGGCTTTACCTGGAATGAAAGAACAAAAATGGATTCATGAGGGTTTAATTACCGAATCACTTCCCAACGGCATGTTCCGGGTTCGTTTAGATAATGAAGATCTGATTCTAGGTTATGTTTCAGGAAAGATCCGGCGTAGTTTTATACGGATACTACCAGGAGATAGAGTCAAGGTTGAGGTAAGTCGTTATGATTCAACCAGAGGACGTATAATTTATCGACTCCGCAACAAGGATTCGAAGGATTAAGTGGCTTGAACACCCCTTTCGTGAGAATACGATTTGAGATGCAAAATCTCAAGAAACTAATTTTCTTCCAAGAAATAGATTACAATTTAAGATAAGGAATGACAAATATGAAAATAAGAGCGTCTGTTCGTAAAATTTGTGAAAAATGTCGACTAATCCGCAGGCGGGGGCGAATTATAGTAATTTGTTCCAATCCGAGACATAAACAAAGGCAGGGATAATCACACTCGATAAAGGAAACGATAGATAAATAAGGAATCTGTTTTAACATGAAATGGATATATCCATATATCTCTGACTCATATGATAAAATATGGCAAAAGCTATACCGAGAATTGGTTCACGTAGGAATGGACGTATTGGGTCACGTAAGAGTACACGTAGAATACCAAAGGGAGTTATTCATGTTCAAGCGAGTTTCAATAATACCATTGTCACCGTTACAGATGTACGGGGTAGGGTGGTTTCTTGGGCCTCCGCCGGTACTTGTGGATTCAAGGGTACGAGAAGAGGGACACCATTTGCTGCTCAAACCGCAGCGGGCAATGCTATTCGTACAGTAGTGGATCAAGGTATGCAACGAGCGGAGGTCATGATAAAAGGTCCCGGTCTCGGAAGAGACGCAGCTCTCCGAGCTATTCGTAGAAGTGGTATATTATTAACTTTTGTACGGGATGTAACCCCTATGCCACATAATGGCTGTAGACCTCCGAAAAAAAGACGTGTGTAGAAATGCACATTGAAGAACTTTCAAGAGAAACAAGAGAAATAAATGATTCTAATGATCTAATGAAATAATATTACTATGGTTCGAGAGAAAATAACAGTATCTACTCGGACACTACAGTGGAAATGTGTTGAATCAAGAACAGACAGTAAACGTCTTTATTATGGACGTTTTATTCTGTCTCGACTTATGAAAGGTCAAGCCGACACAATAGGCATTGCGATGCGAAGAGCTTTGCTTGGAGAAATAGAAGGAACATGTATCACACGTGTAAAATTGGAGAAAGTACCGCATGAATATTCTACCATAAAGGGTATTCAAGAATCGGTACATGAAATCTTAATGAATTTGAAAGAAATTGTATTGAGAAGTAATCTATATGGAACTTGTGACGCGTCTATTTGTGTCAGGGGTCCTGGATATGTAACTGCTCAAGATATCGTCTTACCGCCTTATGTAGAAATAGTTGATAATACACAACATATAGCTAGCTTGATGGAACCGATCGATTTGTGTATTGGATTACAAATCGAGAGAAATCGCGGATATCTTATAAAAACACCACAGAACTTTCAAGATGGAAGTTATCCTATAGATGCTGTATTCATGCCTGTTCGAAATGCAAATCATAGTATTCATTCTTATGGGAATGGGAATGAAAAACAAGAGATACTTTTTCTCGAAATATGGACAAACGGAAGTTTAACTCCGAAAGAAGCACTTCATGAAGCATCCCGGAATTTGATTGATTTGTTTATTCCCTTTTTACATATGGAAGAAGAAAACTCACATTTAGAGAACAATCAACACGCGGTTCCTTTATCCCCTTTTAC